AATTAAAGAAGTTCTATTTGTTCAATGAATTTCTCCTCCCCTAACCCTTTCTTTTTGTTTGTCTACTACTTCTTATGAATCTAAACAAAGGAGTTCCAATAGACCCGGAAAGCAAGGAATAGTAATCTTTGACGAACAAGAGAAAAAATCATTATTATTTCGATACAAGACGACACAAGAAAAGGGATTTTCCACCCTTTTCTTGTGTCGAATAGAAGATTAGGAAGACTAGTAATCCCTCCTAAAAGTATTTGTTCCTTTCATTTTTCCCATCCTTCCCTTGTATTCTCTTCCTTTATATTTGTATGCCTATAGTCTATTACTAGAAATGGGATACACGTAATGAATTCCAGACATCCCACAAACAAAACAAAAACAGTATAAACAAAAAGGTTTACAGAATTTTTTGATCATACATAAGTATCGATCGACAATAATTTGTTGCTTTTTACCAACTTGATGTTAAGGAATTTCTGGACCTAGAAATTCATTTCATACAATTGAACCTTTTCAAACTGTTTCTTTTTAAGAACCAAAAAAACTTGTGCCAAAATAACAGATGCCAAGAAGAACAAAAGGCCTTGGACACGTAATGGATCTTGAAGCACTATTTCTGCATCTCCCTGACCAAACCCTCCTACATTGGGATTGCTTGTTAATGGTTGATCGAGCTTGATGGATTCACCCTCTGAAACAAGAAGTTCTGGTCCTGGAGGTACAATATCAACCACTTGATGTCCATCCGATGCATCAACTATGGTTATTTCATATCCTCCTTTTTCTTTACGTACTATTCTGCTTACTATACCTGCTGATGTAGCATTATAGACTGTATTGTTACTCTTGCTCCCATCAGGATAAATCTGACCCCTTCCTCTGTTCCCACCTACATATATGGGATATTTTAAGAAGTGAACGTCTTTCCTCGTAGCAGGGTCGGGGGAAAGAATGGGAAAGGCAATTTCACTATATTTCTGACCGGGAACAGGACCTATCACAAGAATATTTCTTTTATTGGGACGATAACTCTGAAAAGACAGATTTCCCATCTTTTCTCTCACCTCGGGAGAAATACGATCGGGAGGGGCTAACTCGAATCCCTCGGGTAAAATAAGAACAGCCCCTACATTCAAAGCCCCCTTTTTACCATTAGCAAGAACTTGTTTCAGTTGCATATCATAAGGGATTCGAACAACTGCTTCAAATACAGTATCAGGAAGCACGGCTTGCGGAACTTCAATATCCACGGGCTTATTAGCTAAATGGCAATTGGCACATACAATTCGTCCAGTTGCTTCTCGTGGGTTTTCATAACCCTGCTGCGCAAAAATGGGATATGCATTTGAAATAGATGCCCGAGTTATTACATATATCATGATCGATACAGAAATCGATTGAGTCATCTGTTCCTTTACCCAAGAAAAAGTATTTCTATTTTGCATGTCCAATCATTGATCCCGGAATTTCTACAATAAATTAGATAGGTAGCTAGTATAGTTCCCTATACACGAGTCTGTCATTGTACTGGGATAATTGTACTGGAATATAGGACGAATACCTTGAAGAGCTAGAAGTATAAAGAATTAAGTAAGATTGAAAATGCTTTCTTTATATACGAAGAAAGATTCTGATTTGATTGATATCAGGAGATCAAATGAGTTCTTCATTCATTCATTGAATGATAAATAACTACAAGTGAAGGAGATACACGATTTAAATAATAGAAGATCCAATATTTCACAATTGTATCTAGAATAACTGGAAAAGTGGAAACAAGACTAGATATAATTTGATCGTTATGAACCAATCCAAAATCGTTGTAGACCGAACCAATCATTAGTTCCCAACCATGGGTCGAATGAAATCCGATCCATAAATCAGTAACTAAAAGAATCAAAAAAGCTTTTATTGTGTCACTTAAGTTATAGAGGAATTCCTGAATCCAAGAATTAAGAATGACAAGTTCTTCATTACCCAGAATAAAATAACCACTTAGAATAGCGAAACAAATTATATTTGTCGAGAAATCCAAAATGATATGGAGGTGATATTCATTGTGTGTTTTGACCAATTGTATCGTTTCCTTGTGTATTCCTATACGAAGTTTTTGTATATGCGTCTCCGGGTACTCCTTTATCATTTCATCCAAGAGGAATAGTTCTTCCAATTCTATGAATCTTTCTAGAACGTTTTTCTCTTGAATATCATTCAAAAAAGTTTCGGATTTCCCGGTATTCCACCAATTAGTAACCCAAGGTTCCAGACATTTATTAAATGAGAGAGAGACCCACCAGGGCAAAAATATTATGGATGAAATATATGGGAGGGAGACCAAGGCTTTCTTTTTTTTTTTTCATTTTTATCCTAAAAGGACCCTTATTCTATTTCTATATTCCTTTCCTTCTAGATCCGAGATCTAAATTATTACACAAAAATAGGAAATAGATCCATGGGTTCAATACCTTTTTATAGAACTCGTACTTCAGAGAAATATCAGATAGAGTCGGCGGTTGTATTAAAAAGGAAATTAGCAAGTTTTTTTCCATTTTTTCTTCAGTTCATTTCAAAATACTTCAATTGGTACGCGCAAGAAATAGGCCAATTCGGCAGCTTTTTGTTCAATTTCTCGTGGAGTAAAATACTCATCAGTACGAGTCAAGGGAATGGCTCCTTGGCCTCTGATTTCCATATAAAGGACACGACGAGGATAAAGACCCTCTTTAACCTCCATTCTGATTGATTGTATATCTCTCATAAGTAAGCGAAGGAAGATGCGACGATTTATTCCAGGAAATCCCCAACGAAAAATACACACTATTCCTTCTTTTCTATCGAATCTGTCATAACCACTACCTACATTCCATGAAATTGTGCACCACAAATAGGAGCTAATGAATAGACCTGCGATCCCATAGAAAGACATCACGATCCCTTGTGGAAAAAAAAGAATTTGCTGAGATGGAAATACGGATATCAGATTCCTACCAAGATAACTGGAAGTTCCAACCACTAAGAATCCTAGTGAACCTAAAAAAAGGATACAGGCCCAGAAAAAATTACTTGTTTTTCGAGACCCCATTATAAGTTCTATCCATATATGTTCTGATCGCCAATTCATACTCTACTAGATCCAGTTGCATTCGATTGGAATTGAGAGAATAACCCAAATGAGTTTTACTTTCTTGATCCCGAAGTAACTTTCATTAACTAGCACTATTCTGATGTAAACCGTTAGAAGTAATTTGTTAGATACATTGACTTTCCATTTTAATTTAAATAAAATATTCGCCGATCCATTTTTAATTTAACCAGCTATACCTGCATATACATGCATTTATGCGGATATCATGTATCCGCATAAATGCATAATAGTTCTTTCATTTGTGTTCGTAAAGAGTCACATATCGTACCATATTACACTAAATAAATATCTGTATTATGATCCAGTGTTGAAATAAATTGATGAGATTTGGTCCCATCGGATCTAGACAATCTTATTTTTTTGGACATGAAGAGATAAAGAAGCCATTGCAATTGCCGGAAATACTAGGCCCACTAAAGGCACAAAAATAGAGGGTAAGTTGAGATCTGTCATAGAATGGGTGCCTCGATTTAATATTTCTATCTATTAGAAAGAAAAAGATATCTTATGATATGATAAGTATATCTATCCTAAGTATATATCATAAACTGTATTATATTTATAATATAATTTTATTATATTTAAAATATTATTTTATAATATTTATTATTTATTATATATAAATATATTATTTAATAATTATATTTATATATATATTATAATAATTATATTCTAATTATATTCTAATTATTTATTAATAATTTATTAAATTTAATAAAATAATATTAATATTTAGAAATTCATATTTATAAGTAGTTAATAAGTAGTTAATAAGTGCAAGGAATGTAGAACTAAATAAAATAAGTGTACCTATTCATCTTTCTACACGAATATGTATGATAATTCGCTTTATTAATAAATTTTATTATTCTTTTCCCATCCTTATTTCTTTCTATCTTTCTAATCTAATAAGGAGTTTATTATGAAAATAAAAGATTTTATTAGGAGTTTGCGACTCTAACTAATTCGATCCATCCAACAAACGGGGATTCATAGTAAAAAATGGGGGTTATCGATAGATATAGAAATAACTTCTATTCTCTATTTTCTATTTATTTCTTTTTTATTTTGATTTCGATATTTTTTTTTATTGTCTATATTAATACGTAAGAAGGCCAGATAATTTTTTTTTATTTTCCCTAATTCTAATTCCTCGGAGGGAGAAATTCACTTTTTTATCCTGTTGATAGAAGGTTCGTGATTACTAATCATGAATAGAGGTAGGATAAAAAAATAGATCTGGAGGAAAAACTAAAAAGTAATTACCCGAAACTTCTAACTCTTATTACAAGTAGAACTTATGTCATCAAAGAAAATTCTTTTTAGTTTTTTTTTGATTACGATGAACTATTGTTCGCTACAAATAATTGAATTTAGTACTATACTTTATTAAAATTAAATTCATTTTTTTAATTTTGATTCAAGGGAAAGAAACCGTGGAGCTGAAATAACTCACTCAGAACACCTTTTAAAGGATTACGTGGTACAATTGGGTCAAATAAGCCTTTATGGAATAAATACTCAGCCGCTTGTGAACCATCGGGTACTGTCTTATTCAATGTTTGTTCAATTACTCTTTTGCCCGCAAATGCAATGTAGGCATTAGGTTCAGCAACAATGACATCTCCCAACATACCAAAACTGGCTGTTACTCCACCGGTTGTAGGAGATGTAAGGATTGATACATAGAATAATTTTTTATTTGATTGATAATTATGTGAAGCGGAAGATATTTTAGCCATTTGCATCAAACTCAAACTTCCTTCTTGCATGCGCGCTCCTCCAGAAGCACACACAATAATGACAGGTAGAGATCGATTAGTAGCATACTCGACCAAACGGGTGATTTTCTCGCCTA